GTGGGGGGTTTGGTTTATGATCGATTCGTAATTTGTCATCATGATTTCTATTTTTGTTTGTTTTTTTCGGTGACGTAAAAGGTAAATGGTAGGGAAAAATCGTTTATACATGGTTTGTTTTTTGGGGTAAGGATGCGATGTGATGATGATGATTGGTTGTCGTTCATATAATAGCAGGAAACTTAGAGGAAGGTTGATCTAAAATAAATTGATGATGAATGGTTTGTAAAATGTAGGGATAAATGGTTTAATTTTTTAACAAAAAAAACAAAAAATGTCAAGATAAAAAAAAAAAGATGCGTAAAGCTAGATTTAAATGACAGTTCCTAGTACATGGAATAATAATTTTTATGTCCGGCAACCATTACACTATCTGTTGACTGGAGGTAGTTAGCGCGCACTCCATGAATGGGGTCAAAGTGCATCAGTGCCAAGTTTGAGACGACCTTATCCGTCAGACCATGACATTCTGGGTGTTAGGGGATTCATATGCGCGGTAGTCATGTGATGGACATGTCAAGAGGAAGATAACACCTGCGCTGCACTTGAGGGGTTTATTGAAGAGACGCCGAAAAAAAACAAGTGTAGGAGGTCGGTATGCCGGAGTAATGAAGGGAAGGAGGATTATTCAACCGACCACTTGTATCTGTGAAGAGCAAGAAGGAAGGAAGGGAGGAGGTTATGTGCCTGAAGTTACAACCAATAGCGCAAAAGAGCAAGTTTATTAGATGTATGCGCCTGCAGGGCAATAACGTAATACACCTCTGACGTTGAGTAGCTCGGTTCTCGTGAGAAGCGCGATCAATAGATAACCATATCCTCTGGCTTGGGAGTGCTTGAAGGCTGTTGGAGAAGGACTTACCTAGGAGGTGGGCGAATTCAGTAGACTAGGGGAATGCAAAGGTGTACTGGGACATCCCTCGTTCGCATGGTTGGGTTTAGGGCATAGTAGATAAGTCTCTGGGTCTTTGGGTAACGCTTGCGGCTTGGCTGTAGGTAGGAGCATTTGGGCTATATGGTACCTGAAACAAGAGTGTCCCTGGAGGGTGTATTGGCCGTATGAGGTCCGTTTTGGAGATAATGTTTGGGCTGTTCGTGGAGAGGCATAGCGTATGATGTGGGGTGTCCTACATTTCATGGACTGTCTGATGTGGCAAAGAGTGCGATGCATATTGTACATACCCTTAAAGCATTAATAAAAACATGCTGGGGGGGGAAGGGGGGGGTCCCCATAGAGAGGCTAGGTCTAGGGGTTCTTATAGTTAAATTTTTTTAACGATGGTTTTTCAGGCCATAGATCTCGGAGAGAGGCCGGGTAGGAACTTATGATAGAGTTTGTTTTATTTCTGGGAGTGTGTTTTGCTTTAGGGGGTTTGGCGGTTGCGTCCAATCCTTCCCCTTATTATGGGGCTATAGGATTGGTGGTTGCGGCTGTTGCAGGGTGTGGTTGATTGGTGAGTTTAGGGGTTTCTTTTGTGTCTTTGGTCCTTGTAATGGTTTATTTAGGGGGGATGTTGGTGGTGTTTGTTTATTCGGTTTCGTTAGCAGCGGATCCTTACCCGGAATCTTGGGTGAATTGAGGGGTTGTTGGTTATGGATTTGGGATAGGGTTTGTTGTATTGGTGGGTCTTGCTGTGGGGGGTGTATTGGGACTGTTGGGAGGAGATAACACGGTTAATAATGGGGGGTTGGTGTCCGTTCGGTTGGATTTTAGTGGGGTGGCTGTTCTTTATTCAGTGCGGGTGGGGTTACTTTTAATTGGAGGATGGGGGTTGTTGTTAACTTTGTTCGTGGTGTTGGAGCTTGTGCGGGGGCTGTCTCGGACGGCGATTCGGGCTGTTTAGGGGGTAGGTCAGGGAGTAGTTTAGGTTAAAATGCCAGCTTTGGGAGTTGGTGATGAAGGTTTAAGTCCTTTCTTCCTGATAATGTGGTGGGATGTGGTGAAACTCTAAGAAGGGGTTTAGTCTTCAATCTTTGGCTTACAAGACCAATGTTTTTATAAACTATTAGAGTTGATTAGAGTTTTAGTATTTTATTTTCTAGCGCGGCCGCGATGGGGAATAGGACTAGAATGATGGTGAAGTAGGAGAATGAGGCTAGTTGGCCGATGATGATGAATGGGTGTTCTACTGGTTGGCTCCCCACTCATGTTAGAATGAGGACGTTTGCAACTAGGGCTCAGAATAGGATTTGGGAGATAGGGCGAAAGGTTATTGATCGCAGTTTTGATGTGTGGAGTAGGGGTATTAGGAATAGTACGAGGATTGAGGCAGCTAGGGCTAAGACACCTCCGAGTTTATTAGGGATAGATCGTAGAATGGCGTAGGCGAATAGGAAGTATCATTCGGGCTTAATGTGAGGGGGTGTTACCAGTGGATTGGCTGGTGTGAAGTTTTCTGGGTCTCCTAGCAGGTTGGGGGAGAATAGGGTTAGGGAGACTAGCAGGGAGATTATTAGTGCGAAGCCTAGGATGTCTTTTACGGTGTAGTATGGGTGGAATGGGATTTTGTCGCAGTCTGAGGGGACTCCTGTTGGATTGTTGGATCCTGTTTCGTGGAGGAAGGTGAGGTGAACTAGTGTAAGGCCTACGATTACGAAGGGGAGGAGGAAGTGAAGGGCGAAGAATCGGGTGAGTGTTGGGTTGTCGACGGAGAATCCTCCTCAGGCTCATTCTACTAGTGTTTGTCCAATGTAGGGGATTGCTGAGAATAGGTTTGTGATTACTGTAGCTCCTCAGAATGATATTTGTCCTCATGGTAGTACGTAGCCTACGAAGGCAGTTGCTATGAGGGTTAGGAGGAGGATTACTCCGATGTTTCAGGTTTCTTTGTTTAGGTATGAGCCGTAGTAGATTCCTCGGCCGATGTGGAAGTAGATGCAGAAGAAGAAGAAGGAGGCTCCGTTTGCGTGGAGATTGCGGATTAGTCAGCCGAATTGTACGTCGCGGCATATGTGGGCTACAGAGGAGAAAGCTAGGTTGGTATCTGCTGTGTAGTGTGTGGCTAGCAGAAGACCGGTAACAATTTGAGTAATTAAGCAAATGCCTAGTAGAGACCCGAAGTTTCATCATGTAGAGATGTTTGGTGGAGTGGGCAGGTCAATCAGGGCGTTGTTGATGATTTTTAGGATTTGGTGGTTTTTACGAAGATTGAGGGCCATTGGGTTTCTGTATGAAGACATGAGGATGATGATGATGGAGAGGGCGAATGTTCCTAGGTAGGCTTTGATTAAGCCTGAGTGGAGGGAGGTAGCAGTTTTGGTTGCTGTTAGCTGTAGGTTGGCTAGTCCTTCTGGTCCTAGGATTTTGTATCAGGATAGGTCGATTAGGTGGGAGGCGATGTTTTGTCCTCCGTTGAGTAGGTTGGTTATGCTTAGGCGGTGGATTAGGGGGTTGAAGTATCCTAGGGAGGCAGAGAAGTTTGAGAAGGTGGTTTGTTTTGTGGGAAGGAGGGTTTGGGCTATTTTTGAGATTTCTAGGGCTAGGGCAATTCCTAGGGCGGTTACTACTAGAGCTGTTATTTTGATGGATAAGGGTATGGTTATTGTAGGTGTTTTTGTTGGGATGATGAATGAGGTAATGAGGAATCCTGCTGTGATGCTTCCTAGTGCAAGTCGGGTGATGGGTGAGGTTACTGCGGGGTTGTTTTCATTTATTGGGGTTAAAGGGGAAATTCGGACGAAGCCAGTTTGTACAAGCACGGTTATACGGATTGTGTACACTGCGGTGAAGGATGTAGCTAGTAGGGTGAGTAGTAGGGCTCAGGTATTTAGATAGGAGGTGTTTAGGCTTTCGATGATTTGGTCTTTTGAGTAGAATCCTGCCAGGAAGGGTGTTCCTATTAGGGCTAGATTTCCGATGGTTAGGCATGAGGTGGTGGTGGGTATCATTTTTTGGAGACCTCCTATTTTTCGAATGTCTTGTTCGCCGTTTAGGTTGTGGATGATGGATCCTGAGCATAGGAAGAGCATAGCTTTGAAGAATGCGTGGGTTGAGATATGGAGGAAGGCGAGTTCGGGGAGATTTAGTCCGATTGTGACTATTATTAGGCCTAGTTGGCTTGAGGTGGAGAAGGCAATGATTTTTTTAATGTCGTTCTGAGTGAGGGCGCATGTGGCTGCAAATAGGGTGGATAGGGCTCCTAGGCAGAGGCAGAGGGTTAGGGCGGTTTGGTTGTTGTTAAATAGAGGATGGGTTCGGATTAGTAGGAAGATTCCGGCTACTACTATTGTGCTGGAGTGGAGTAAGGCGGACACAGGGGTGGGTCCTTCTATGGCGGCTGGGAGTCAGGGGTGTAGGCCGAATTGGGCGGATTTTCCGGTTGCAGCTAGAATTAGGCCTAGGAGGGGGAGTGTTGGGGTTTGATCGGAGGGGGATGGTAGTTGTTGAATTTCTCAGGTGTTTGTGGCGGATGCTAGCCATGCTATGCAGAGGATGAGGCCGATGTCGCCAACTCGGTTGTATAGTACGGCTTGTAGGGCAGCGGTGTTAGCTTCTGCTCGTCCGTGTCATCAGCTGATTAGTAGGAAGGATATGATTCCGACTCCTTCTCAGCCGATGAATAGGACGAATAGGTTGTTAGCGATGATTAGGATGAGTATTGCTATTAAAAAGAATAGTAGGTAAGTGAAGAATTTTGTAATGTAGGGGTCTGAGGCTATGTATCATGTTGCGAATTGTAGGATTGATCATGAGACGAATAATGCGATTGGGAAGAAGGTGAGGGAGTAGAAGTCTATTTTTAGGCTAATGGGGATTTTGAAGTTTATAATGAATTTTCATTCTCATAGGGAGACTAGGCTTTCTGTCCCTGAGTAGATGTGGATTGTTATAGGGATTAAGCTGATTAGGAATGAGGTTTTAACTGTGTTTGTGATAGAATTGGGGGTATTTTTGAATTTAGGGGAGAGAAGTGGGAATAGAATAGGGGTAGAGAGGGTTGCAAGGGTTAGGAGTATGAATGTGGTCAGGATTAGGGATAGGTCCATTACTTTCACTTGGATTTGCACCAAGATGAGTGGTTCCTAAGACCATTGGATTACTGTTATCCTTTGAAAGTAAGGGGACTGAGATTTTATGCTCAGATTCAAGAATTAGCAGTTCTCGTTGGTTTGACCTCCCCTCGGCAGGTAAGAAGAGTTTAACTTCTATCTTTAGGATCACAGTCTAATGTTTTGGTTAAAACTATACTTGCATATGGGGGCACCGGAGATTAGTTCGGGTTTGAGGATCAGGAGTAGTATTGGGATTATGTGGAGGGCTATGAGAAGGTGTTCTCGGGTAGAGGAGTTTTGGACAGAGGTGATGTGGGATGGGAGTGTGCCTCGTTGTGTTATTGTTAGTATATATAGGGTGTATGAGGCGGTGAGGAGGATCGCTGTTCCTGTTAGGAGGATTGTAAAGGCGGATCAGTTGAATAGTGCGATGACGATGGTTAGTTCTGCTATGAGATTGGTTGTTGGGGGGAGGGCTATGTTTGTTAGGTTTGCTAAGAGTCATCAGGTTGCTATGAGGGGTAGTAAGGGTTGTAGTCCTCGTGTGAGTAGGAGGATTCGGCTGTGGGTTCGTTCATAGTTGGTGTTAGCTAGGCAGAATAGTATTGAGGAGGTTAGGCCGTGTGAGATTATTAGGATTATTGCTCCTGAGAATGCTCATTGGGTTTGGATTATGGTTGCGGCTACAACTAGTCCTATGTGGCTGACAGAAGAGTAAGCGATTAGTGATTTTAGGTCGATTTGTCGTAAGCAAATTGCGCTGGTTATTAGTGCCCCTCATAGGGCCAGGGTGATGAATGGGTAGTGTAGGTTGTTTGATGCTGGGTTTACCAGGATCGTGATTCGTATAATGCCATAACCTCCTAGTTTCAGTAGTAGAGCGGCTAGTAATATGGAGCCGGCGATGGGGGCTTCTACGTGGGCTTTGGGAAGTCATAGGTGTAGGCCATATAGGGGGGCTTTGACCATGAAAGCTAGGAGGAGTGCGAGGCTTGCGATTAGCCCGGATCAGGAGGAGTTTAATGTTGGGTGTGATAGTTTTAGTATTGGGAGGTAGAGTGTGCCGATTTGGTTTTGTAGGTGTAGGATAGCGATTAGTAGGGGGAGTGAGCTGGCTAATGTGTAGAATAGGAGGTAGATTCCGGCGTTTAGTCGTTCTGGCTGGTTCCCTCATCGTGTGATAAGGATAAGGGTGGGGATGAGGGTTGCTTCGAATGCAATGTAGAAGAGTATCAGTTCTGAGGCTGAGAAGGCTAGGAGGATGGACAGTTGGGCCAAGATTACTGTTGTAGCGAAGATTCGTTTGCGGATAGTAGGTTCTTGTTCTAGATGATTTTGGCTTGCTAGGATTATGAGGGGGAGTAGTCAGCATGAGAGGACCAGGAGGGGGGAGGAGATTTGGTCGATTGAGGTTCAGGGGGTTAAGCCTTTGTTTGGGTAGTATGTGGGTGTTAGTCATTGTAGGCTGATAGTGGCGATGAGTAAGCTGTATAGTGTAATGTTAGTTCATAGGTGTTTGAGCGGGGACATGAGGGCTAGGGGTAGGAGTGTTGCGGTTGGAATGATGATTTTTAGCATTGTAGGAGGTTGAAGTTGTGTAGGTGGTCTGAGCCGTGGGTTCGGGTGGAGGCTACTAGTAGGGCTAAGCCTGTGCCGGCTTCGCAGGCGGAGAATGTCAGTATGATGATTGGCAGGATGGTAGAGGATGGTGATTGTATTTGGATAGGTCACATGGCAAGTGCTACGTATATGGATAGTATTATGCTTTCTAGACATAGCAGGGCTGAGATTAGATGTGTACGGTGGAAAGCTAGCCCTAGGCTGCTTAGAGTGAAGGCTGAGTAGAAGCTGAGGTGAAGGTAGGACATAAAGAAAGTTATAGGGTTTGAGCTATAATTTGTTGAGTCGAAATCAACCGTCTTGGTTAGACTAACTTTCTGTTATTCTGCTCATTCTAATCCCCCTTGGGCCCATTCATAGATTAGTCCTAGCGTTAGTAGAAGGAGGAGAAAGGAGGTTCAGATAAGGGTGGTGGTGGGAGATTCTAGTTGGATGGCTCATGGGAGTGGGAGGAGTAGGGCGATTTCTAGGTCGAACAGGAGAAATAAGATGGCTACCAGGAAGAATCGGATTGAAAAGGGGAGTCGGGCGGATCCTAGGGGGTCGAATCCACATTCGTAAGGAGATAGTTTTTCTGAGTCTGGGCTTATTTGTGCTAGTCAAAAGTTTAGAGCGGTTAGTAGAATGCTCAGGATAAGTGATAGGGTTAGTATAAATAGGATTATGTTCATTACTCTTCTCTGGGTTTAAACCAGATTTTAAGGATTGGAAGTCGATTGTAATAAGTATACTAGAAGAGTAAGATCCTCATCAGTAGATAGAGATGTAGAGGAATAGCCATACGACGTCTACGAAGTGTCAGTATCAGGCGGCTGCTTCAAATCCAAAGTGGTGTCCTGATGTGAAGTGGTATTTGATTAAACGTAGTAGGCATACTAATAGGAATGTGGAGCCGATGATTACATGTAGGCCATGGAATCCGGTGGCGACAAAGAATGTAGAGCCGTAGACTCCGTCTGCAATGGAGAATGGTGCTTCGTAGTATTCTATGGCTTGTAGTGCGGTGAAGTAGAAGCCTAGGAGAACGGTTAGAGTAAGTGCTTGGATTGCTTGTTTTCGGTTGGCTTCTGTGATGCTGTGGTGGGCTCATGTTACGGTAACTCCGGAGGCTAGGAGGATGGCAGTGTTTAGTAGAGGGACGTCTATAGGGTTTAGGGGCTTGATTCCGACGGGGGGTCATTGTCCTCCTAGCTCTGGAGTAGGGGCCAGGCTTGAGTGGAAGAATGCTCAGAAGAAGCCAAGAAAGAAGAATGCTTCAGATGTAATGAATAGGGCCATGCCATATCGTAGGCCTTTTTGTACGGTGGGAGTGTGGTGTCCTTGGAATGTGCTTTCTCGGACAATGTCTCGTCATCATTGGAATATGACTAAGGAGGTAGAGAGTAAGCCTAGAATGAGAAGTTGAGGTGAGTGTCAGTGGAATCACATTGTGAGTCCTGAGGTGGTCAGGAGGGCGGCGGCGGCTCCTAGAATAGGTCATGGGCTGGGGTCTACTATATGGTAAGAATGTGCTTGGTGTGCCATTATGGGTGTTAGATGTTCTCTTGTAGGTATAGGCTTAGTAAGAGTACGAAGACGTAGGCTTGAATTATTGCTACTGCTACTTCTAAGATAGTCAGTAAGAATAGAACTAATAGGGTTAGAAGTGAGACTGCTGGTATTGTAGGGAGTAGGGCTGTTGTGGCTGTGGAGATGAGTTGGATAAGTAGGTGTCCTGCTGTGAGGTTGGCTGTTAGGCGTACGCCTAGGGCTAGGGGTCGGATTAGTAGGCTCGTCGTTTCGATTAGGATTAAAGCAGGGATTAATGGGGTTGGGGTGCCTTCTGGTAGGAGATGTCCTAGTGAGATAGAAGGTTGGTTTCGCAGGCCTGTTAGTAGGGTAGCGAGTCATAGGGGGAAAGCCAGAGCTAGGTTTATAGATAGTTGAGTAGTTGGGGTGAATGTGTATGGTAATAGGCCTAGGAGGTTAATTAATAGTAGGAAGATTATTAGGGATGTTAGGATTAGGGCTCATTTGTGTCCTTTTTTGTCTAGGGGCATTATTAATTGTTTTGTGACTAGGTTGATGAATCATAGTTGAAGGGTTGAGAGTCGGTTGGTGATTCATCGGTTGTCTAGTGAGGGAATCAAGAGGGCTGGGAATGTTATTGAGATTAGGATGAGTGGGATCCCTAGGAAGGATGGGCTTGAGAATTGGTCGAAGAAGCTTAGGTTCATGGTCAGGTTCAGGGAGTGGTGCTTGGGGCAATAGGTGGTTTGTTAGATGGCGGGTTTATTGATACAAATGAGAGGAGTTTGGGTTGAATAATGAGGGAGAAGGTCAGTCATGAAATGATCATGATAAAAAATCAAGGTGCAGGGTTTAGTTGAGGCATATCATTAAGGAGGGGCGTGTGTCCTCTTTCTTTAGCTTAAAAGGCTAACGCTGGTTCATAGCTTCTTAATGATGAGGAGGCTGCTAGAGAGGATCAGCTTTCGAAGTTAGCGAGAGGAGTTGATTCTACTACGATTGGTATGAAGCTGTGGTTGGCTCCGCAGATTTCTGAGCATTGTCCGTAGAAGACTCCAGGTCGGGAGGCGAGGAAGGAAGTTTGGTTCAGGCGCCCCGGGATTGCATCAGTTTTTACTCCTAGGCTTGGGACTGCTCATGAGTGAAGTACGTCATCGGCGGTGACGATTACTCGGATTGTAGAGCTTATTGGGACTACAACGCGATGGTCAACTTCTAGTAGTCGGAAGTGGCCTAGGGGTAGGTCTGATGTTGGGATTATGTAAGAGTCGAATGTGAGGTCGTTGAGGTCAGTGTATTCGTATGTTCAGTATCATTGGTGGCCAATGGCTTTTAGGGTTAAATCGGGTTCGTTGATTTCGTCTATTATGTATAGAATTCGTAGGGATGGTAGGGCAAGTGTAATTAGGACTATGGCTGGGAGGATTGTTCAAACAAGTTCAATTTCTTGTGCGTCTACCGTGCTGGATGAGAGTTTTCCTGTCATTATGTGAGTTAGAAGGTAAAGTACTAGGCTGCAGATTGCCAATGCGATTATTATGGCGTGGTCATGGAATCCTATTAGTTCTTCTATGATGGGAGAGGAGGCGTCTTGAAAGTTAAGTTGTGAGTGGTTAGCCATGTTTGGGTGAAGAGATGTGCAGGGGTTTCACCTGCAATTTAGTCTTGACAAGGCTATGTAATTATTTTACTAACGTCTCTATGAGAAAGAAGCATAAGTGGTTCATGCGGTTGGCTTGAAACCAACATATGGGGGTTCGACTCCTTCCTTTCTTGGACTTGGACGAAGGCGGGTTCTTCGAAGGTGTGGAATGGGGGTGGGCAGCCGTGGATTCATTCAACGTTAGTGCTTGTTAGTTCTGGTTGTAGGACTTTACGTTTTGATGCGAAAGCTTCTCAGATGATGAAGACTAGTATGATTACGGCTGTCAGGGAGATGAGTGATCCTACTGAGGAGATGGTGTTTCATAGGGTGTAGGCGTCAGGGTAGTCTGAGTATCGACGTGGCATGCCGGCTAGGCCTAGGAAGTGTTGGGGGAAGAAGGTTAGGTTGACTCCTACGAATATTACGCCGAAGTGAGCTTTGGCTCATGTTGAGTGGAGGGTATAGCCAGTGAATAGAGGGAATCAGTGTGTGAAGCCAGCTAAGATTGCAAATACTGCTCCTATTGATAGGACGTAATGGAAGTGGGCTACTACGTAGTAGGTGTCGTGCAGTGCGATATCTAGTGAGGAGTTTGCTAGGACAATTCCTGTAAGTCCTCCGATGGTGAATAGGAAGATAAATCCTAGGGCTCATAGTATTGGTGGGTCTCACTTGATTACGCCTCCGTGGAGTGTGGCTAGTCAGCTGAATACTTTGATACCGGTTGGGATAGCAATGATTATAGTGGCGGATGTGAAGTATGCTCGGGTGTCAACGTCTATTCCGACTGTGAATATATGGTGGGCTCATACGATGAATCCCAGGAATCCGATGGATAGCATGGCTCATACTATTCCTATGTAACCGAATGGTTCTTTTTTCCCTGAGTAGTAGGTTACGACATGAGAAATGATTCCAAATCCTGGTAGGATTAGAATGTAGACTTCTGGGTGGCCGAAGAATCAGAAGAGATGTTGGTATAGTACTGGGTCGCCTCCTCCTGCTGGATCGAAGAAGGTAGTGTTGAGATTGCGGTCTGTTAGGAGCATTGTGATTCCTGCGGCAAGCACGGGAAGGGAGAGGAGGAGAAGTACTGCAGTGATTAGTACGGATCATACGAATAGGGGAGTTTGGTATTGTGATAGGGCTGGGGGTTTTATGTTGATGGCTGTTGTGATGAAGTTGATTGCCCCTAGAATTGAAGAGATGCCGGCTAGGTGTAGAGAGAAGATTGCTAGGTCAACTGAGGCTCCGGCGTGGGCGAGGTTACCGGCTAGTGGGGGGTACACTGTTCAGCCTGTTCCAACTCCTGCTTCGACAGTAGAGGAGGCTAACAGAAGAAGGAATGATGGGGGAAGTAGTCAGAAGCTTATGTTATTTATACGTGGGAATGCTATGTCTGGGGCTCCGATTATTAGGGGAACTAGTCAGTTTCCAAACCCTCCGATTATAATAGGCATGACTATGAAGAAAATTATTACAAAGGCATGGGCTGTGACGACTACGTTGTACACTTGGTCGTCTCCTAGGAGGGCTCCGGGTTGACCTAGTTCTGCTCGGATGAGGAGGCTTAGGGCGGTACCCACTATTCCGGCTCATGCGCCGAAAATTAGGTATAGGGTCCCGATATCCTTGTGGTTGGTTGAGAATAATCATCGGTCAATGAATGTCACAGGTAAGATGGCTGAGTGTGTAAGCGTTAGGCTGTAGTCCTTTTTACAGAGGTTCAATTCCTCTTCTTATCGGCTCTGTAGTGAAGTTCATAGTGAGTTGCAAGCTCATTGATGTACATTGATCGTGTACCGGAGTCTTAGGCAGAGGCCTGTTGGTTAGGGCATGTAGCTGTTAACTATAGAGTCATGGGATCGAAGCCCATCTGCCTAGTGTACTGTAAGGTCCTAGCTTAATTAAAGTACCTGAGTTGCATTCAGGGGATGCAGGGTAATGGCCTGCGGACTTTAGCAGAAACTAAGAGGGTCTAACTCTTGTTTAAGGCTTTGAAGGCCTTCGGTTTAAATTAATCCTAAGTTTCTTAAATAATGGAGAGGATTATGGGTGAGATAGGAAGAAGAATGAGGGACATTGTGGTTAAGACAGCAATCACAGTGCTGGTTGATTTGCTGGTACGTCATTGTTTTATGTGGTTCGTGGTGTGTGGTGGAAGTGTAATTGTTGTGCAGTATGCAAGGCGAAGGTAGAAGAATAGGCTTAGTAATGATAGGAGGGATATGAGTGTGGCTGCGGGGATTATTTCTTGTTTAGTCAGTTCTTGAATGATGAGTCATTTGGGCAGAAATCCTGTTAAGGGAGGGAGTCCTGCAAGAGATAGTAAGGTTAAGAGTAGTATTGCATTAAGTGACGGAATTTTAGTTCATATGGTTATTAGGGTGGATAGTTTCATTACTTTAATTGAGTTTAAAGTGAGAAAGACAGTTGCGGTTATTATAGCGTACAGGTAGAAGTTGAGGAGAGTGAGCTTAGGGTTATAGATGATGATGATTGCTATTCAGCCAAGGTGTGAGATGGAGGAGAAAGCTAGGATTTTTCGAATTTGTGTTTGGTTGAGGCCTATTCATCCTCCGATGGCTGCTGAGAGAATAGCTAAGGTAGTCAGGAGTGTGGGGTTTAGTGATGGGGAGGTTATATATAGGAGGGTGATTGGGGGTAGTTTTATGATAGTGGATAATAGAAGGCCAGTGGATAGAGGGGAGCCTTGTAGTACTTCTGGGAATCAGAAGTGGAATGGGACTAGGCCTAATTTTATTGCGATTGCTGAGGTTAGGATCAGGCTAGATGTGGGGTGGGTTAGTTGGGTGATGTCTCATTGTCCGGTGTATCATGCGTTGGTTATGCTGGAGAATAGGACTAGGGCGGAGGCAGCTGCTTGGGTTAGGAAGTATTTAGTAGCTGCTTCGATGGATCGTGGGTGGTGAGATTTTGAGATTAATGGCAGAACGGCAAGTGTGTTGATCTCGAGGCCGGCTCAGGCTATGATTCAGTGGTTGCTCGAGATTGTGATAGCGGTTCCTAGAAGGAGGCTAGTTATGAAAATTAGTTTTGCTTGGGGGTTCATTAGCAGGGGAAGGAGTCAAACCATCATTTTCGGGGTATGGGCCCGATAGCTTGTTTAGCTGACCCTACTAGAAAGTAATATAAGGGAAGTATGGAGGATTTTGATTCCTCTAGTGTAGGTTCGATTCCTGCTTTTCTAAGCTGTAGGAAATGAGAGGATTGGTATACCTCCATGTTCACTTTATCATAGTGACCCTTAGTGTTCAGGCACATTTCCGGGGGGGTCTTAGATAGGGGGGTAAACCCGCATAGCAGATTGGCATGCTGGTGTGCCAGAGACATAGAGCAAGTGTAAGTGGTAGAAAATTCTTTCATAGTAAGTGCATTAGCTGGTCATATCGGAATCGTGGGTAGGAGGCACGAATTCATAGGAATCCTGCCGATAGTAGTAAGACTTTTGTGGCTAGTACTACGGGGAATAGCTCTTGGGGGAGGTTAAGTAGGCTTGGGTTGAAGAAGAGGATTGTAGTAATGGTGTTTATAAGTATAATATTGGCGTACTCAGCCAGGAAGAAGAGTGCGAAGGGGCCGGCTGCATATTCTACGTTAAACCCAGAGACCAGTTCGGACTCTCCTTCTGTCAGGTCAAAGGGGGCACGATTGGTCTCAGCGAGTGTGGAGACATATCATATTATAGCGAGGGGTCAGCATGAGAAGATAAGGTATAGGGGTTCTTGGGTGACTGCAAGGGTACTTAGGGTGTAGTTGCCGCTAAGGAGCACAACAGATAGGAGAATAATGGCTAAGGTTACTTCGTATGAGATTGTTTGGGCTACTGCTCGTAGTGCACCGATTAATGCATATTTTGAATTGGAAGCTCAGCCAGATCAGAGAATGGAGTATACTGCCAGACTTGATATGGCCAGTAGGAATAGCAGGCCTAGGTTAAGGTCTGCTAGTGAAAAAGGCAGGGGTAGGGGGGCTCAGATTGAAATTGCTAGGAGAAGGGCTAATATTGGAGTTGCAAGAAACAGAATTGGTGAGGATGTTGAAGGTCGGATGGGCTCTTTGATAAATAGTTTCACTCCGTCTGCTAGGGGTTGTAGGAGGCCATATGGGCCTACAATGTTAGGGCCTTTTCGGTTTTGTATGTAGCTTAAGATTTTGCGCTCTACTAGGGTTAGGAAGGCTACTGCAATTAAAATTGGGAGGGCGTAGGAGAGGGACATGATTAGGTTAATTAGTAGGGGGTAGTTAGTCATGGGTTGTTGGGTTAAGCTAGGGAGAGGATTTGAACCTCTGAGTTAAAGGACTTAAGCCTTTTGCATTTTCCGAGCTCTGCCACGCTAGCTGGTCCTTTTCTTGGACGTGGTGTGGAGTGATAGCCTTTTGTAATTTAGTTGCTTTCATTACTTAAGGCGAAGGCTTGCTTGTAGTATTGGCCTCACTTTTCCTATCCTTTCGTACTGGGAAGAGTTCATCATAGATAGAAACCGACCTGGATTACTCCGGTCTGAACTCAGATCACGTAGGACTATTAATCGTTGAACAAACGAACCCTTAGTAGCGGCTGCACCACTAGGATGTCCTGATCCAACATCGAGGTCGTAAACCTCCTCGTCGATACGGACTCTCGGAGGAGATTGCGCTGTTATCCCTGGGGTAGCTTGGTCCATTGATCAATTATATTGGGTCTGGGTGCTATTAGCACGTTGAGGGGTTGCTCTCAGTCTAGAGGTGTGGTCTAATTTTTGGAGGTTCTGTTTTGCTCCAAGGTCGCCCCAACCGAAAAACGCAGACCAATGTCTTATGTGACAGTGAACCCGGTGGGTGAGTAGGTGATCTAAGGTGGTTGCTGGTTTTAAAGTTCCACAGGGTCTTCTCGTCTTATGTGTTTATCCCTGCTTTTGAACAGGGAGATCAATTTCACCGATTGCCTGTAAGAGACAGTTAAGACCTCGTTTAGCCATTCATACTAGTCTCGATTTATGGGACAATTGATTGCGCTACCTTTGCACGGTTAGGATACCGCGGCCGTTGAACGTGAGTCACCGGGCAGGCATCACCTTCAATACTTGTTTGTGGTTTGCTGAAGGCTATGTTTTTGGTAAACAGTCGGGCCTTGACGGGTTTGCCGAGTTCCTTTTACAGGTTTTAATCTTTCTTAATGGACGCTCCTTTGTCGGGTTAACAATGTGCCTAATACTCTGCTTGTTTGATTAGTCGTATATTGGTGATTTGTTAATAATGTGCCGATGTAAGCTTGCGTCGTAGAGGGAGGACCCAGGTTACTCATTCTAGCATTAATTCTCCTATTTAAATATAGGTTAGCCTGTTAATGGGGAGGGAGTCATATTGTTTTTATATTTTTGTGGAGTAGAGCTTTAACGCACTCTTTGTTGATGGCTGCTTGAGGGCCCACAGTATGATTAGTAAGTCCTTATTTATCCGCTCGTAGAGATTGTATTCTTTTTTAAAGGAGCTGTACCTCCTTTAAATTGCCCTTAATTCGCTTCATTAGGGTTTGTGTGTTTCCTTGGAGGAGAATTAAGAGTGAACTAAGATTCGTTTCACAGGCAACCAGCTATCACCCAGCTCGATTGGCTTTTCACCTCTACTAACAAGTCATCCCACTCTTTTGCCACAGAGACGGGTTCGCTCAAAATAGCTGCTCGTAAGTAGCTCGCTTGGGTTTCGGGATGGCAAACTTAAATTCATTTTGCTTGGTTTTTCTTGCTAGACCATGATGCAAAAGGTACAAGGGTTGATCTTTGCTGTTTTTAGCTTAGTTTATTTCACTAATATTTCATCTTTCCCTTACGGTACGTGATCTCTATCGCTCCAATGGTGTCTTTTCTATCGCCTATACTAGGACTAGTAAATGCTTTAGTTGGGTGTATGAAGTGACTTTGTTATTCCAGGTCATGTCGATTGGGCTAGAGGTTGGCATCAAGACGATCTGGTGTTAGCAGACATTTTTCAGGTGTAAGCTGAATGCTTTTGATTAAGCTACGTCTTGGTATCCTAAGTGCACCTTCCGGTACACTTACCTTGTTACGACTTACCTCATCTTTGGCTGGGTAGCTTATTAATTTATCGGGCGAGCGGGGGCGCCTATGAGGAGGGTGACGGGCGGTATGTACGTGCCCCAGAGCCGGCTTAAAGAGGGCTCGATTGTCCCACTTTACTGCTAAATCCGCCTTCCAGGGGTTATTTCATACCCCTTTGCCGTTATGTTCTAACTTAGAAAATGTAGCCCATTGCTTCCATTCCATAGGCTATACCTTGACCTGTCGTATTAGCGTGGTGGGGCTATTGCGCTCACTGTTCGGCTTTCAGGGTAGGTGAGCTGGAGACGGCGGTATGTAGGCTGTTTTGGCAAGGAATGGTCAGGTATATCGTGGATCATCGATTACAGAACAGGCTCCTCTAGGTGGGTTTGGGACACCGCCAAGTCCTTAGGGTTTTAAGCGTTGGTGCTCGTAGTTCCCGGGCGGATGCTTTAGTAGGTGTAAGCATCAAGATTTAGGGCCAGGCATAGTGGGGTATCTAATCCCAGTTTGGGTCCTGGCTTTCGTGGAGTTCAATTGATCGTTGTTCTAAGATCTTCTTTGATAAGGAGGCCTTATTGGCATCTTGGGCTTGTGACAGCTCAGTTGCTTTTTAATCTTAGTTACTTGGATAACATGTGACCACTCTTTACGCCGTTATAATGTTAATTTGGGTCTCCTGTATGACCGCGGTGGCTGGCACAGGATTTACCAACCCTAATTTGCTATGGCTAAGTCAAGTTTACACTCATTGCTTAATATTAACTACTGCTGAATACCCGTGGGGGCGTGGCAAATGCGAGGCGTCTTGGGCTACGGTTATGGTGAGCCTGATACCCGCTCCTATCTACCTAATTAAGGAGTCCAGGGCGTTTACACTGGCGCGCGGATACTTGCATGTATATACCTAGCAAAAACTAACAGTAAGGTTAGGACTAAGTCTTTTGTTCTTGGGTGTGTGTGGCAGCCATCTTGACATCTTCAGTGTCATGCTTTTTATAAGCTACAAGAAC